TAATATCCCTACCCATGGTTAATTAAATTTCTTGGTGCTCCCCAATTTTGATATAATAAACATGTTTTTTTTACTTATTTGTTTATGAATTTAAATTTAAATTAAAGGCATATGCGTGAGACACAATCTACTAAAAATTCTAAATATATTTCTTAATCTCTTTCTTTCAAATACTTTAATATAACCAATGGTATTATCTTATTTTAGAAGACCTTACAATACCTCCGGAGCTAATGAAACTATTTTAGTAAAATTTAACTGTCTCAATTCCCGGGCAATTGCACCAAAAATTCGAGTTCCTTTGGGGTTTCCTTCTTGGTCAATGACAACCGCAGCATTGTCATCATATCGTATTATCATACCGTTATCACGTTTGAGTTCTTTACAAGTACGTACAATTACAGCTCTGACCACCTCTGATCTTGCTAGGGGCATATTTGGCACTGCGTCTTTGATCACAGCAACAATAACGTCACCGATATGAGCATATCGACGATTGCTAGCTCCTATGATTCGAATACACATCAATTTTCGAGCCCCGCTGTTATCCGCTACATTCAAAAGGGTCTGGGGTTGAATCATATCATTTTTTTATAATCTATTCTTTCAATGCAAAGCAAAGAGTGAAGAAAAAAAAAGAAATATTGTTTGTCCAAAGAAAGAAACCGGCACCTGTTATTGTTTTTTTATCCCCAAGACCCTTTTCTTTTGATTCTTTTTATCCCGAAATAATGAATTGAGTTCGTATAGGCATTTTGGACGATGCTATTGAAATCGCCCTTCTGGCTATATTTTCTGTTACTCCACCCATTTCATAAAGTATTCGACCTGGTTTAACAACAGCTACCCAATATTCAGGGGATCCTTTCCCCGAACCCATACGTGTTTCTGCGGGTCTTACTGTAACCGGTTTGTCTGGAAATATACGTACCCATATTTTTCCACCGCGGCGTGCATTTCGTGTCATTGCTCGTCGACCTGCTTCTATTTGTCTAGACGTGATCCAAGCAGGTTCAAGTGCCTGAAGAGCGTATTTACCGAAAGAAATATGATTACCTCGATAAGATATTCCCTTCATTCTTCCTCTATGTTGTTTACGGAATCTGGTTCTTTTGGGGTTATAATTGATGGTTGGTTCTGAATTCCATCTCTACTACAGAACTGGACATGAGAGTTTCTTCTCATCCAGCTCCTCGCGAATAATAAAATTTTAAAAATGTCTATTATTAATTTGTATAGCTTGCTTTTTTAGCTAACTAAGCATATTAATATTTCTATTTTATATTTTTAAATATAATATTCTTTTTTTATGTTCTAACGAATATTTGTTTTGTTTTTATCCTAATACAAAATATGGTTGGATTGAGCAAAAATTATCAATCCAAGAAGATAAAGTTTTCACGGGCGAATATTGACTCTTTTCGTCGATATTTTAGTTGTAGGGTTAACTCATGACTTTTATTTTGCCAATAGATGAAGGAATTAGTCTCTGGTTTGTTTCGCCATCCCGATCAATGAGTCTGTTTTCAATAGGTTTGGATTCACAGGTTCCATCGTTCCCATCGCTTCTTACTTAATGGTTAGGTCTGATTTCTACAACGGAGCTCATAATGAAATTTTTTCTTGAGCCAATTTTCTTAGTCTTTATTGGCTCGAAGCTCTTATTTTTTTTGTTCTATGAACGGATTCGTTTTCTTTTTTATGAATCCATATTGATTGATGCTTTATTACATTGCTTTTTTATGAGATGACTCATAAACCTTACATATTGGATGGAATTTTATATCGTTGTTTTTGTTTTTTCTCCCCTTCTTTCACCCTTCCGTTTATCCACATATTTATTCTTCGCTTCACAATTTAGAATCAGATTTATTTTTCTTTTGTTTATGCAAAAAAGATTTCAGTTGCTACAGTGATATGACCAATATATCATATCTTGACTGGTTTTTTGGATCCAGATAATGTGAAGTGATGAGTTGGTTATTAGTTCTATAGTTATTTGTTTATACAAAATAAAGGCTGGTCTTTTTTTTTATTTAATCTTATAACCCTAAAAAACCAACGAGTCGCACACTAAGCATAGCTATTATTTCAATAGGGATTTTTATTCAATCTTATAGAATTAGAATTGTTCATTTTGGTTTTGTTTTGTTTGTTTTGATTGAACATAAAAAAGGAACGAATTCTTCTTTTTTTGTTCCATTACTGGATCGAAGGGAAAGACAAGTAAAGTTTTATTATTCCCCGTCTATAAATATCCAAATTTTAATCCCTAAAACTCCATATATAGTTCGAACTGTATAAGAACAATAATCTATTTTAGCTCGAATGGTTTGGAGGGGAACCCTACCTTCTCTTATCCATTCGACACGCGCAATTTCTTTTCCGTCGATACGCCCTGAAATTTGTACTTGAATTCCTTTTGTATCTGCTTGTTCAGTTAATTCAATAGCCTTTTTCATTGCTTTTCGAAAAGAAACTCTATTTTTTAATTGGCCGG